CGAACAGGAGTTTTTCCATTGTAAATTCGTACGGAGCAATCAACGAATTCTGGCGAAATAGAAGATCTACGTGACCAAATTTTCCTGTTCAAAAGAAGATCTCTTTTCTTCTTCATTCTCAACAGGAATGCATCAACAAAACTGCCCTTCCATATAGATCGTCGTGGCATGAACTAATTTCTGCGTTTCCCCACCCCTGCCCGAAATCCAGCTTTGGTGGGCTTCCCCCAAGGTGACACCGAAGGTCTACCTCCTTTCGTGCGCCCCTCACCTCCTCCATGAGGATGATCCACTGGATTCATTGCAACACCACGAACAATGGGGCGTCTGCCTAACCACCGGCTTTGTCCTGCTTTTCTAAGCTTACGTGCACCATGGTTGGGATTGGAAACTATACCAATAGTAGCTCGGCATCGGGAATCAATGAGTTTTTCAACACCCGAAGGTAGCCGCACAAGACATTGTGGTGCTGGTTCCTTCATTATTTTAGCATAAGTTCCTGCGGCTCGAGCCAGCTTTGCGCCTTGACCTGGATTACATTCAATATCATGTACCCATGTTCCTATACGTATATCGGCTAATGGTATGCAATTTCCTATTTGAGAATTTAGATCAAGTATCTCGTATCTATAAGCAGGGGGGCGTGGCCAAGAAGCAGCCAGCTGACTGCCCCCTTCCACCCGGCCTTTATTCGCTGTGTGAACAAGGTCTTGGTATGTATGGGCATTCTGGGCAGGTCGCAAGAAGCCGCTGGTCGAAGGTTTGGACCAATCGCAATTCATCACCATCTTGCCCGCTTCCAATTGATGACTGGCTATTATATAAGTGTTGACCTAAGCCCCTGTGCTGGGGCTCGGCTCCCGAACCGTACGTGAGCTGCCTCGTACGGCTCTTCCTAAGAACTTGAAGCCCCCTCTCTCTAAATATATTATAAATAAATTCATTTACAAGACAAAAAAAACTTTTTCAAGCGCAGCGAAGAAAACGTAAGGCCCTGCAAGAAAACGGCTGCGCTAACGCGCAGCCTTTTGAAGCAGCTAGCAGCATGATGAAAAGCCGTTGCAGCAAGATTCAAAACGGATGCACGCGCTAGCGCGCTGCCGTTGCGCTGGCTGCGCTACCGCGCAACGGCTTGAGCGCTAGCGCTCATGGAGTTGCTTGTTGCGCATCCGTTTTTCATCATGCTGTTAGCGCAACGGCTTGAGCGCGTCAGCGCGAAAGCATGCGAAAGCCGGAGTGCGCGTTAGCGCACTTACGTTTTCTCGCTTGTTGCCCTGTAGTTTTCTTCGTTCCCTCCTATTCAACGGGGCTATTAGAGAAGCAGCTTCGTTCCTTGACTTCTTTGCTCAGTCAAGCTTCCTTGTTCCTTAGTGTAGTCTCGGTCCATAGTTTAAGACTCCGTTCCTTAGCCTAGTCTATATCCACAGCTGACGCAACTCCGTACCGACGCCTTTCCCTTTGTAGACGGCTAAGTGACTTCGTCACCTTAACGTACTTATTTTCGTACTTTCTCAGGTCTAACCTTCGCCGGGCTTTCGTCCCTTCGCCTATAGGCGGCTTCGCTATCGCTCATGACTTGGTATAGAGATCTCTCCGTGTAGTCGTCGGCCTTCCCACCAGAATGCCTCTGTAGTCGTAGTCTTGTAGTCGGCATTCCCCAGAATGCCTATTAGTTAGTGGTCGGCCTTTCGAATGCCTCCTTCCTTACTTTTCTGAGAAGCCCTTTACGACTATAAAGGACAGGGGGCTGTTCACCTTTGGAAACTTAGCTACTTAAGTACTACTCAATACTAAAGTAAAGGCGAACGGCATTCTGTTGTACAGCTACTTAGATAGTACAACAATTGTCGTACTACTAAAGTACCAAGGAAACCTTCGGTTCCCTTTGTTTGAATAAACGCCGCCTATTAGTTAGTTTACATTACAAAGTCAACCAAGCTGAAAAACGGATGCACGCGCTAGCGCGCTAGATCGAGCGGCGCCGTTGCTTGCTCGGTGCGCTCGAAAGCAACAAGCAACGGAGCGAAGCGATGAAACAAGCAACGGCTTTCGCGCGTCAGCGCTCAAGCAAGTGGAGGCAGCAAGTGAAGGCGCCCTAGCCCTTCACTTGCTGCCTCCGCAACCTTTCGCGCTCAAGCCGTTGCGCTAACGCGCAGCCTTTTGAAGCAGCTAGCAGCATGATGAAAAACTACTGCGCGCGCTAGCGCGCACTTACGTTTTCTCGCTTGTTGCCCTGTAGTTTTCTTCGCTGGTCACGACATGTTGTTTGTTGATATTGATTGAGGAGTTTGATGGAGTTTAGCTTACTGAATCCATAAACCTAGAAAGTCACCGTCACTGGTACTTTGACTCTATAGGTAGGTATCGGTGGGGCTTGCGTAATGTAGTTGTAGTTAAGGCTGCATTGAAGTAGCGCTTTTTTTTTGAAGATCTACTGAAGTACCAAAGGCGAACGGGGCTCCCAGGCCGGGACGTCTGGCAGAATGCTTGGCCTCCTGCGCTGGAAGCGACACCCGAAGGGTGAGCTTCTGGCGGTTAGCTTCTAGTCTGTAGGCATTCTGGGCTGGAAGGAGGCAAGCAAATGAAGGGAGGCATTACGGGCCGACTACAAGACTACGACTACAAGAAGCAAAGCTTCGTAGACTCGACAAGTCGCTTATAGAAGGCCGACGACTACATAAGTTCAGTAAGGGGGGAGGGAAGCGAAGCTTAGCGAGCTTTAGTTGGCCGACCACTACATAAGCCGCTGGCGGAGAAAGCTCTTCGAGCTTCCCTTCATTCTTTGCTAAGCCAAGGTCCCAGGTCTCCGAGTCAGCCCGCGCTTTTTCGAAGAATCCTGCACCCATGGGCATACGGCCTGGCAGGCCTTCCCTTTCCGCCGGAGCTTCATGGGCGTTGCCCCGTTCCCCAATCAGATGTTTGGATGTGAGCTATACTCCGCGAGGAGCCAAACGGGCGTATGGCCTTGCCATTTGACCTCTCTTCCCGTGTGACTAGGAATGCTCAGTGACAACCTCTCAATTGTCACCGCCTGGCCTCTCTTGCTACCACGGTAGCACCTAGTGTGGTCAGCACCAATCGTGTTCGGGCAACGAAGCTTACACTCATTCACATTGGTTCATCCTGCTATGCCCCGGGCCTTTTGCTCTTCTAACGTAAAAGGTGGCCGGCCATTCGTCAAGGCCCAGGAATCCGCTGGACATCTCAGCGGCGGGATTGGATACCCGCATCCGATCGAAGTTCCATTTGAGTGCCCCCCTAACATAAAGGAGAGCTGTTTCTAGGTGGGTCGCTTCGCGAAAGACATTGCTTAGGACCAACGGGTCACACGACAGGTGCACGATCGACTTTGCACGCTCCATCCTTCGGCCCTTCGCCTATCGGCTTGGCAGGCAAGCTACCTTGATCCGTCTTCGGCTTCGATTCGTTATGCTCAGCAGCTCCAACAAGCCCTAAAGTCTCTTGCCGCCTAAAACTCTGCCAAGAAAGCGCTGCTTTACGTTTGATCCTATGTGCCCAGAGAATGCTATGCGTTCTCCACTTTCGGACCTCGCAAAGAGAGAACGTGTTTTTTCCTTTTAGTTTCTCTCTCATTCGCGGAGCGAAGAAAGCGGGCTTTGCCCCTGCTACCGCTATCCTTGGGAAACCAAAAGAGCTACCGAAGGAAAGGGATGCAGTCTCTCCCTTGGCCTTTGGAGAGGAGAGGGCAGAGAAGAAAACGTCCTTCGCGCAAGTTTTTTTGCTTCCTGCGCTGGCTTGGCTCTTCGACCAAGGAGGCATTCTGGTAGGAAGGCCGACCACTACATAAGCCGCCATCAGTCCAGGAGAGAAGCAAGCTACCTTTCTTTGATCCACCTTCCCGGGCAGGGAAGAGAACGAAAATAGGCCGCGGATGGTGGTCGTGGTAGGTTCGAGGATCTTACGCGGCGGAGCGAACTCTTCTATCGTGTTGCATTTCCTCTGGCGGCGTAGCTGCACCCCCTCGATCCATCGTACTGGAGCGATCCGAGAAGAACGATTAGGGTCATATTCTATCCTTTCTACAATGCCCATAGACGAAGTGCTTCGTTTCAGATCAATTCTTCGCTGCAATCGCTTCGATCCACCCCCTCGGTGAAAAACCGTAATACGCCCGGAGGAATTCCTCCCAGCAGACTTCCCTGTACTCAAAGTTAATTGTCTAAGTGCTCTCCCCTGTAGGCTTTGTCTCATAGTGTATCTCGTAATCATTCGATTCCGTCCGAATTAGCTCCTCCTCCTCCTCCTTCTCCTCCAAGATCGTCGTTGGTCTTTTTGACATAACATTCTCGGCCGCCTCCGGTCCGGTAGGTCGGTCGCCCTGTAGCCAGTGACTAGCTCCGCGCTATGGAGCTACGTGTACACCGCCACGTCGAGACTATCTTTCGAAAGTGAGATCACCGCCGGCTTTAAGAAGAGGGAAACATCACTCCTAAATGCAGCCGTGATCTTATATACGATACCACCAGACGCACCTTGGTACTTCCATCCGCCAATCCAGGCTAGTGGAGCGAAGGGACCCTCAGGTGAGGGGTTTTAGAGGGAAAAGGGGCGGGGGCTCAGCCCGGCAAGCTCTATGCTTTGTCCCAGGCGGAGGAATTCGTATCCCCCCGTGTCTGGAGGATTCCTGGGCATCATGTGTTAAGCATATAGTTGAGCTCATTTTTTTCGGTTGTGTATTTGGTACACTCTCAGCCGGCTTGCCATTCAGCTGAGCCACTTTCTTTTTGTTCGGCAAGGTAGGCACCCCCTATAGACGTAAAGACTTGACGTAACAGGATAGAACCAGCGCGCGCTTCGCTTAGTAGCTTCGTGATTGTTTGGCGTGTATGAGCAGAGCAAAGCCGCCCTCTTCGAGTCCGCCTGGACAAGCTAAAAAGGAATTTCGTTGGAAAACATAAATATCTTAAAATTCCTTTTGGGCCATGAAAAAGAAGACAAAAAATGCAATGCCGGAAAAGGCTATTTTTTTACGGGGTTCGCTACTTTACCGAACTAAAATAGGCCAAGCTCGCAGGCAAAGGAGCAGCCGACTCCTTTGGCGGGAACATAAACAGGATTCCCCTTGTCAAGGGTGCCCCTCACGCTCTTGCCAACCTATGAAACTCCAAGACCCACTTCTAAATATGGAAAACTAAAAATTGATATCCATGGACCATAATGGAAATGAAATTGAAATTGCTATAATCTCTATTCCGATCTATAGTCAGAAGAACCTTCTTCGAATGATTTGAATGATTCAGCCCCAGCTGAAAAACGGGATGCGCGCGCTAGCAACAAGCAACGGATTGAGCGCTAGCGCTCAAGCCGTTGCGCTAACGCGCAGCCGAGCAAGCGATTCAAAGCCGTTGCTTGTTGCGCTAGCGCGTGCAGTAGTTTTGAATCTTGCTGCAACGGCTTGACTTTGCGTAGCCCAAGTGCTTGCTCCTCCGTGTATAGAAAACCTAATCTTTCAGATGGACCCTTTGATGGCTACAATTCAGAACCGATCCAAATGTTAGATTACTAAGCGTAACATAAGCCTACTTCAAGAAGGAACCAGAAAACTGACCATATCAGTAGTTGGTTAGGTTGTCCTCCTCACTTGCCTTGTGATTCTAAAAAATATGACATTAACTGGAGTCCAACCCGATGGAGGCCTTGCCTTACGAACATCATTTGAAGAGGTGCAGGAAGATATTCATAAGCACGGGTGACATGGAGCTCCCCTTTGGTATCCCCTTCACGGTTGTGGCGTAGTTCTTTTCTTCTCTATCTAGAATATCAGTAGTTAGAAAAGAACGAATGAAGTCAACCAACCGTCAATATAGCTCAGTTCATCGACCCTTGATCTCTTGGTTCGGTATGGTTCCCGGCACAATGATCGTATGCGATCAATAGAAGATGTACGCGCGGGCGAACGAATTAATGCTGCTGCTGCCCGCCCCTGCTTCTAAGCGAGCGAAGCCCTCGCCTATTCATTGGATTAAGAAAAAGGGGAGCGGTCCACTCTGTATAACATGAGAGAGGGAACACTGGACGGGAGGAGAAATGTATAGCACATGACAGTAGCAGTAGCATGACGGAAGGAAGAGAGAGAACGCATGACGAAATTCTTTCTCTGCACCGATAGCGATTTCAAGATTCGAGCTTCCGGCTGATAGGCCCCGTAAGCGACCGCCCCGCCCCTGTCACAGAGCCCTAATGAACAAGCGAAAGAGTTGCAGTCAGGGGGAGCGATACGAAGGAATGGATGCACTTCCGCTATGGCGGGCGAGGTTCCTGATCAACGAAAGAAAGCCCGTTCATAACAGAGCTCATGACCTTTGATCAATAGGGCATTCGCTCGTCACTCATAACAGAACTCCCCCAGGAAGTGACAGATCTATCACTGTCGGTCACGTGAGCGCCAGACCTGCTAGAGATGGAAGGGCACCACTTCTTATTTTACGGAACTCGGAGCTTTCCTACGAACAGCGCTCAGGAGCCATCAATAAGAAAGAGGAGCAGCTCGAGCAAGGTAGAGTCTATCAAAGAATCATGTTCCTCTCCTTTTAGTCGAGTGGGTCAACCCCCTATACTATTAGATAGAGTGGGTAAACCCTACGGAGCTTTCAGTCTCGTGTCTATAAGACCCTACGATCTGCTCCTGGTAAGATGACCCCAGCTACCACTGATCGAACCCTAGATGGCATTGATCTGAACACCTTGACCTTGGTGGGATAAGATCTAGGGAACCTTAGAAAGGTCTCCGTTTACATGATCAGTAATATAATGAATGAATCTTATAAAAGATTAAAGAATGAAATATACTCTTCTGTCCAACAGCGAACCGCGGCCGCTAAAGGAAAGGCATTGGTTCGCTTTCGTTTGTGGAACGCCCATGCATGAATGAAGTGAGGCTGCCCGACAAGCAGAAGCCGTTCGGAAACTAAATCAAAAGGCGAACACCCGAAGGCCTCATCCTCTTACTACCCAACCGTGTACATTCTACATACGAGATGCTTCCATCACGTCCGGGCCGCCGCCTGAAGCCGGAGTAAGAGTAAGAGTTGCCCTAAGTCCCATGTCTCGTAGACCCGCGCGCAATCAATATGGAAAGACCCGGCAGATCGTAGCATATGTTCTGCGAGCAACCAGGTCAGTCAGTGGTTCGGAGAAGCGAGGTACTAGTAAGGAACAACCACCTTTCGTCGGGCAGGGCAGCCAGCCAAGAAGAATCGTCTTTCCCTCCTATTGAATTCCGATAGTACAGAGAGAGATGGGGGGGCCGGCAGCTGTGCCCTAACTCACTCCTGTGAGTCATAGTAATGTTATCCTTTCTTTCCAAGTCCGGTAGTAGGAGCAGGAAAACAACACAAGCAGTAGGAACAGGAACCGCAATCGATCGGGAAAGCAATCGGAATACTCAACATAGGAATATGAGTCTTGGCTTTAGTCTTTCCTCGCTTTGTCACTCTTTATAGGAAGAGGAGCATATTTAGCAGCAGCTGGAACTGGAGCTGGTGTATTCGCAGTAGTCTTTCCTCGCTTTGTCACTCTGGTTGGTTAGTTCGTCTCGTATGATGAATAGGCAACCGGCATACTACATAGTCAGTATGAACCGGCAACTGGAACACAAGCAATAGGAACAAAAGGAACCCGAAACTGGCATAAGAAACCGAAACCTCCACTGCAACGGAATAATAGGAGTAGGAGCTCGTCTCTTGCCGGTAGTAGGAGCGGGAGTAGGAGGTTGTCGTGTTAGGAATAGGAACTGGAGCGGGAGTAGGATCAGGAGCAGGAAAGCCAGTCATCGGAATAGTTATAATAGATAGAACGCTAAGGAAAAACCGCCAACAGGCACAACACAAGCCACTTCAATCGCAAGCAAGCCAGCTGGTATTAGGAATCGCTACAGGCACCGGAATAATATAGCAAACAATAGGAATAGGCAACATAAGAATAGCAAGCAATCGGCATCGCAATCGTCATAATAGGAATAGGAGCGGGTGTCAAAGGAGCAGGAAGATTTTATTCTTCGCTTGTTAGGCGGCATAAGAAAGCGTAACCGTCACTGCTGCTGGTACTCGTAAGTCAGCTGGCTACTAGGCAACTACTCCTCCGGTTACCAAAGCCCTATGGTCACTCGTCACTGGTCACTCTCCCCTCGCCCTACTAGTGGTTAGTATGAATAGGAACATGAAAGCAACCGAAGGCAACATAGGAAAAATAGCAACCAGCCAGTAAGCAAGCAGGTATGTATTAGCAAGCGCAACTCGTATTACCAATCGCCATCGGGAAAGCACACAAGCAGGAATAGTCCAGCAATCGAAAAGGCACTGGTAACTATCTCCTCTGGTTAGCAATCTCCTCTTCTCCTCGCTCTACTAGTTTGTATTATGGTATTGAACAGGCACACAAGCAATAGTCAAGCAGGCAGGAAAGCAATCAATCGTAATAGTAGGTCTTGCCGATTTCATCTCCTCGTATTAGCAATCGAAAGCCTGCCAGTAGGAAAGCAAGCAAAGGTTCTGTAAGACCTTTACCGTCACCTTACCTTATCGACTCCCCAACCCTCCGTCCTGTTACCTCTGTCCCTCTATCATTCTCCTCTACAACCTATTTCTATTTATCTAATCTTACTGGAGTTGGGCCCTTCAACTGGCACAACACAAGCAATAGGAAAGAAAGCAGGCACAAAAGGAAAGAGGCAAGTCACCGTAACCGCTTCCGGTACACAAGTAAGTAAGCAGGTCTGGTAATAGGAAAGAGAGCCAGCTAGCCCAACTAGTGGTAAACCCGAAGCGAGATCGGAGTAGGAAGACCATGAGCGGTGAAGTTCTTTTCCCAAGCCGTCGAAGAAACGCCTAGCCGAAGGCCTCTTAAAAAGTGATGGCAGAACGGGCCGATCAAAGAAGCATGCATTTACAGACAGGAATGCCATAACCTGCTCGAATAGGCCAATATATAAAGATATGGAATTCCCAGCTTTGAAAGGAGTTGGTAGAGAATGACTAGAGGTATCCAATCGACTGAAACCGGCTCCGATCTTTTCTTCTTAAGAAAAGGATGTCGGGCGAATGAGGAGATAGGGCTTCCGCTTGATATTGAACTAGAGGTGCTTTAAAGGCCAGCTTCTGAACTAGAAAAGAAAGAAAGAAGGAGAGGCCTTTTCTTTATGTGCACTAGAAAGGGCGTCGAAGTATCGGCGACTGGAGGAATAGCAGGTGATCATGGGGGAAGAAAAGGATGGCATATTATCAGCTGCTTCGATTCCCGCGAGAGACTCACATTTGGGAAGTCGGGCGAATGAGGAGAATAGGGGCGGGCAAATCAAGAGCTTTAATTTAAGGCAATTTCTTTTTCCCGTAGCTTCCACATCAAGCTTCAGGAATCAACTCATTTAGAAAGTCCCATCCAGCCAGGTATAAGCCCGCACCAGCAGCCAGATTAGGAGATCTTAAAGACCTATTTTTGTCACATAAAGCATTGACCTCTTGTCTCTCCCTGAAGTCATAAGGAGGTTATCGACTGATCAATCCACTGGAGGAGTCAGAGGCAACCCCAGAAAGAGGTGCCTAAACAAGAGGCTTTGAATCCACCTGCATCAAAGGAATTTTGAGCCCTCGACTGCGGTGAGCAGCTGAACTAGAGGCGTTGTTGAAGGAGTCTTAGAATATTGTATACCCCGACTGTATCAGAGGAGCGCAATTTGACTCGATTCAATCATTCCTGCCTTCCTGTTGCATTTTCATTCATTATGCACCTCTAATCAGTAACTATTTTCCAGAGAGAACTACTTCCTTAGCGGATCTTCATCTCTAATAGATCTTCCAATCTATATGATTTTGAGGACTTCTACAGTCGCATCGGGCGATAGATAAAAGTATAACAAATCCGTAAAAAACTTCCTTCTGATTTGATCCTAATGGCAGTACAAAACTCATGGCCGTCAATAGTTGAATTCTTCCAAAGATCGAGGACTCTAGAGAGTGCCTATATTGAAACCCTCCAGTTAATTAATTCCCTCTTGCATCGGATACGGCATATCGATCATTTCTCCTCCGGTCCAATCAGTTCAATTGAGAGCTGCCCCTCTCATATCAGCATGCCTCCTTGGCTGAGATCTAATGTTCTTATCTCCCTAAACAACTCTTCCCCGACCCTACCTACCATTCCTGTGTTTCAATAAAGAAGTGGGCGAAGCTGCTGATAACTGCCATCCCTGGGGGATATTCAATCCTATCAATTCACTTGCCCCTGCGTAATAGACAAAAACACCGAAAGAGGCATATCGGTTATGGAATTCCTATCCCGGGTGCTCAAAGCCTGTCGGTGCCCCTCAGCTTTAAGGATGAGTAATGCATCATGAAGAGGAAGAGTCTTTGTCTTTCCTTCCTTTATCTATGAACTATTTCTCAAAAAAGAATGATTCGAGCCATCTCCGACTCATCCATTATGTCTGGCCATAATGACTGGTGGCATTCAATGCTGACTGGCTATCCATTTTTGGGGTAATCGACAAAAAGTGGGACTGATTCCGATCTGATCCTGCCTGTCACTCCGGGCAATCAGTGACCTCTTCCGAGCAGCTTTTGATCTCTGGTCGAACAAGCCTGCTTTTCCTGGATTGAATCAGATGGGTGGGCGGTCACAAGAGTCTCAGTCTTCAAGATCGATAAGCATTCCTTTCCTTTCCTCTTTCTCCTGTTCTCGATTCCACGGGGGATAATAGATCTGATAGGTGTCAAAAAAGGGGAAAAGATTGAACTGATTCTGATCCGAGCACCGATTAGAAGGCCTTCATCGCTCCTGTCACTGGTAACTGATACCTCTGGAAGGGGAATCTGATCTCTTGTCCGCGGGAGAGTTAGAGCAGCAGAGAATTCCTCCTATCTTCAGTAGTGCCCTCTAGCTGGATCAGGAGTGGAATGTGAGCGGACTTTCAAGGTGGTGCATGAATCAGTTATTTGCTCCCTCCTCCTATCCCGGGTCCTGATTTTGTATCGAACTTCAGATCCTTCGTAAAGTGCACCTCACATAATGGATGAGTCGGATTCCCCAGCAGATACCGGTGAAGAAGATCCCCATGAATCCGTCCGAGACCCCTAGTGAACCTCTGGAATCGGCGTTTATTGGACCCGCCCGACCTCCTATCCTCCCATGCAACTCAGTCTTGGGAGTTCCATCTTCCCTAGGCTTGGCCGCTATTTACTACTGGATCGGCAATAAATAGGTTGAATCTATTTTTCAAAGCCTATAATCCTAGGGCCAACCACCCTGGGCTTATTCAGATACTTCCGTGCGAACGGAGCCCCAGTTCAATTTGTTGGCCCGGAAGGAACCCACCCCATTGAGTGGATTGAGCCCCCTATAAAGCAAGAGTTTCGATTCAGTTCGAGTTCGTTCTCCAGGTTGAGATGGAGACCCCTGCAAGAACCGGTGAATGACCCGCCCGAAGCACCAAGAGTAGTTGGTGACCCAGCATCCCCGCAACCACCATTTCACTGAATGACGTATATCGAAGAGTTCACTAAGGTTGATCCAGATCTCCTTCATCTTTCTGCGACACAACGATCAGGGGCCTGGGTCAATGGTTGGAAATAGGTCCAGTCCCATCCACGAATCAAGCCTTGAGACTGAACCTTGACTTTCTTTGTCCGCTAATCTCTCCGAAATGCTCCAGGGTATGTCTAACTGCATGACCTAACTATACTATCGACCACCTGCCTTTCGCCTCGAGCGAATTTCCACAACGTGACCACCGGTTTGAAAGGTCTACACTGTCCGGTGTCCCTATCTTGACCTGGCTGCGTTTGGCGATTTTGACGCAGCCCGTATCCCCTGCTTCTTGCCTTCGTGAAGGTTCTCTTCGTATACCGAGCCTCCAGTTCTATTATATGTTGCCTGAGTTCAGGTGAGTACTTTTTCTTCATCTGGTACTCTTGATCCGCTCTCAGCTCTCTCGATCGAGCCTGATCAAGTCGAACACTCAGGCTTTCGCACACCTCATCAAACGAGGCGCTTCGGAACTCTCCCTCGCACCATCGCACCTGATGCGTTCTGATGAAATCAACAGCTCAACTCCCCTCGTTATAGCATCACGAGTACTCCCAGGAGTAGTACCACGGCTTCCTGGTCGTTCTCATGTGTTGTTCGTTTGGTCGCAATCTTTGCCACTTCAAACGGGCGGGGGCGAATCGCTCTAGTTTCGCACTCTTTCACTCTTTCTTTACTCCAAAAACATTCCACCAGGAATTGATAAACCAGCAAAAGCTGCCACTGTCAATTAGAACAACCCGGGTGACTGTTGGATTATTTGTACGGAAAATGAAATAGAAAGCTTCCTTCTCATCCTGGTAGTTGATCCCCAGACAACGACTCCCATCCTGCCATTCCACTGGAGAAGAAACCCGTCGGATCGCAATAAAGGAAGATTCGATCCCATCGCCACAGGACTTGTTCCAGATCGTGGCCGAATCAGTCTCAGTAAGTATCTGTTGGGCCATAGACCATCCACCTGTGAGGTTTCCTGATTCATGCCCTCCAGGATTAAGAGTCTTCTCCTAGACTGCATTAGCTTCCATCAACGCTCCAAGAATGCAATCATCGAAGCTGGTTTTGATCACGCCCATCATCATAAGGGGTCCCCCCCTTCTTCCATATGTGCCATGCGCCCCTGGAGGGGAAAAAGTGAAGAGTGACTTGCCTTTTGGGATAGTGCCTCTGATTTGAGACATATGCTAAGAGGTGCGGATAGTGAGAAAGTGGGCATAGCCCGCAAAGGGCTTTTCCTGCACTTTAGAGCATGATGGCGTACACCACCACGACAAGCTTCCATCGTCAAGTCGTCAGCCCCGGATGCGTCCTGACGCCTGGTACTTCGAGCCATAAACTGCTGCACCCATTCCTTTTGAAGGAAGAAGTTCCTGCCCTCCTTGCCTTTGGCTATGCAACTATAGCCCGTCCGGATGTCATCCACATTTCCAATTTGACCACCAAGGTTAGTGTGCAGAGGGGCTTTCCGTGTATGGCTAACAAACCTTTCCCTTTGGAAATCCCGGATTGACTTTTGAAACCCAGCTGAAACATGAGAATCCATTACCATGGTCGAGAGCAGGAAACTTGGTTTTCCAATCCTTGCATAGAAAGAATAGTGATTCACGCCTTCGTGGCGAAGAGTAGATTTTGAAGGAATAGACACTGAATCATTTGGAGCCTTTCAAACCATCGGTTAGGAGACTCAAACCTTTCAGGAAGCATAGCAGACTGCCTAGACGTTTCTCTTGGCGGGGAATACCTTGTCCGGTCAGTCCTCCGGGCATACCGGCGGCCGGGGCAAAGAAACATTGCTATCCCGTAGGTGAAACTTCGCGTCGGTACTGGAGTGATGATCACTCCTTCGAGTAGATGGGGTTTTCGCGCGTCCCCTGTAGGGACTAGTGGCCTGCATTCCGGACGAGGAAAAGTCCAAACCCCCGCTACCGTGCCAGTTGTGAGATCGAGTCCCTATGGGGGACAAAGGCGCATTGGCCCTCTCGAGGCCATGTCAATTTGAACCCTCCTCCATTCTCACCGGAGATCGCAGAGCGGCCTATCTTTAAAGCGCCGCCTAGAATCTTTTTGCACTGATCAGGCACGTAGGTCTTGTTTAGAGACAAAGACGAGTGCCACACTCTTTTCTTTGGCGATTGCGACACTCTTCCATTAGCACATCCTGACCACTTGGTCAGCTCCTTGTCGACAATTTTCTCCTTCTTTGGCCAGTTAGGCAATTGGACTTTGAGCAAGGACGAAACCATGTCACCTTCCTGCGGCTCACTTGCCGCGATCTTCCTTCCATTTTAGAGAGGATTCAAATCCCCATTCTTGCTCTTCCGATCAGAAAAGGCAGTTGACTCGACCCTAGGGTTCGAGTTATCGCACATGAGGCAGTCTAGAGGTTCCCTAGATGCCGGGTCGACCGCTACAGGGCCAACATGATCGCGCGAAGCGCTTTCCATTGCTCTATCCAAGATCACTTCTGGACCTCTGGATGGCAATTCCGTAGTCATGGGAACAAAGAAATCATCCACGACTCGATTCATTCCCTTATCAACGATGAGAGACTGAGTCAGGTCGTCCTCATCACGTGAAGGCTCCATATTCTTTTGGAGCACGATAGGAGCCACAATGGTTGGCTCGCTTCTCTCTCTCTCTATCTATCCCTCCCCCGGAAAAAGGAATTGGCATCCTTTCGTTAGAACGAGCTTCAATGTCTGAAGTTACACTGGGATCTTGGGGATGAGACTTGGCAGTGCGAGATGAGTCGCTAGTGCGACTAGGCGATATCGGACTGATTATAGTCCCGGTTTGAAGATCAGTCTGATCTGATTGCTCTTTTTTAATAGCGGCCAAAATAGAGTAGGCCACAGCTGATGCATCACTCAAGACCGCATAGTTGGGCTTGAGGTGAAGAACGGGAAAGTCGGTACCACCTGACTTGGAAACCGATATGGTAGACTCAGTCATACTAGAGCAGTTTCCACATTGGGAAACTGGGCAAGTCCAAGTTCTCTCACTTCTAGAGTCTACGCTCCGACAATTGAACCTAGGAGCGTCATTCGGTCAAGCTGGAAACTGTGTCCAGTCGATGCTGAGGAGAAACATTCGTTTCAGTGTAAACATAATCAAGGAGAGGGACATGAAGTCTAAATCTCCGTTGGAAAAGGATCCATTCAGTACGAATCCCAACTACGGATATAACAGGGGTTTAGAGAGTTCAATGCGAAATCGATCCTTTCTAGGATCATGAACATAGAGGGCCTTCTGAAAGGCGCACTCCTTCACGGACCATGGCTTATAGCCATGCCGGTCAAAGGTCCGAAACAGCGTCTTGGTATCAGAGCCAGGTTCACATCTGAATCAGCCTGTAAAAATGGTTTTAGCGGTTTGAGGGGATGCTAAAGGGAATCATTTTCAGCGTCTTGGTATCCTCGTCGCTCAACCAATTTTTCAGTCTTGGGCACGCTCAAGCCACCGGATGCAAATCCTTTCCGATTTGAATCGGAGAAGTATGGACGGAGGTTGAAGTTAGGATTTCCATGAAAGGCTTGTTGTTCCAGGGTATCCATACCTGGAATGATGCACGTGGATACTTTCTTTTGCTTTCTTTTTCCCTCTCTCTTACCCCCCCAAAAAGGAGCGAGATGCGGTACTTTCTTTGTTTCTTTTGCTTTTTTCTTGTTGGTGCAAGAGGATGGTGACTCGCCGGTGAGGGCGACGAGGATACCAAGAGACGCTAGGATCGCTCTCCGGGGCCTTCTCACCGCAAGCTCAATACAGCGATACTGACCTCTGCGTGCCCTCTGTGGTGTTCGCCTTCCTGCTCAGCAACCTCGGAACGCCTCCGCCTCTCTGACTCGGCCTCCTTCCTTTCCGACTTGCGCAGGACGCCTCCGCCTCTCACAGACTCGGCCTTGAGCTCACCTCTCACTCTTTGACGCACGACTGACTCTTTTCTCGCTCACTCAAAAGCAAGTTACTAAATAAAGGCAAGAGAACAAATTGGAGAGAACAACACAACTCTTTTATTATAACAATCTCTCCACTCTAAACACTCATACTCATATACAAGGAGGAAACACTATTCACTCATAGCTCTCAAGGGAAGAACCACAAGAACCACTCACTCTCTAAGGACCTCTTGTCCTCTATCTGAGCCTCCTAGAGAACACTAGACCACTGAGCCCCCCCCCATCCATACGAATCGTAGTAGAGGACGTAGCGCCATTTGACAACCCAGGGCACTCTTTCTGTCGCCATGTAGACAAGTGCCTCATCATCTTTCAGCTCTCCCTCCATGAGCTCATCAGGAAATTGACTATCCATATCTTTCTCCAGGGATGCCCTGGCTTCCTTCTTGGGGACCAACTCGGCGTTGATTCCGAACAATGGCCACAAGCGAGCGGGGAAGATAGATAAATTCCTTATACGTATGAAGCAGGGGTCAGGCAGGGACCAGACCCAGTCCCTGACTCATAGGCAGGACCTGTAGCCCAGGGGTTTACTGGTCTATCCCGTACGCTCCCCCAGCCCCTCTGGGACGACCGACTCAACAGCATTGAAGGGACAAAAGGGCGAGAGACCTACTATGACTTGCCTCTCTCCGGTTCGTTCGGGATGGGGAGGCCGCGGAGAGGAACAAATGGCTGGTACGACCGGTACACTGAAGGTTGGGTTCCCGCTACCTGCATCTCTGTATTGTCTGACCATGGATCTCGGCAGTACTTTAGGAAGTATGCGCGAGCTTTAGTAGCATTGATCCATCGGTCATCCTGAATCGTGACTTTCTTTATCCATAAATCTCCTTCAAATTCAACTATCCTATCCTTAAAGTTCTTTTGAGTTCCGTTTCGCCTCTATCGGCGGTTCAGTGGAAAGAGCATAATACTACCTATCTTGGTTTAGGCTAAGCCGCAACTAAAAGTCTCCCTCTTCTAAGTCTTTCTCAGTTCGAAACTAGTTCTCGAGCAGCTCATAGTATGATTCTTCTGATTCTGGGGTTGATCACGGACTCTCGGAAGGGTAGCGGTGCTAGCTTTTTAGTCCGACAATACTAGTGCAAAATCCTATGGCTTATCAGTTATTAGAATGAGTATGCTATTAAGTATCCTGAGCATGTGTGTTATATCTGCCAGGCGGTACAGATACATGTTGATATCCGTTGCATGTCTTCTCATCCCTTCAACTCCACCTACTCCTAATAACAAATAGGTGGTTTCTGAGTTTCATAGGCTTATCACATAATCTTTCTATTACTGATCGGATCCCGAGCAGGTGGTAGACGAAATATCCGATTCATTGCTTTTCACACACCATATGAATTACGATCCAGTCGAGAGAGTTCCTGAGTCAGCTCGGTCCATTCAGCAGAGAAATTTTTTTGATCCCGACCGCTCGCCTATGGGATCTATCTTTCTTTATCCCGTTCACCTCTCCAATAATATCTTTGGCTTTAGGTTGCTTGCCACATCATCCTAGTTGTCTGGTCAGGCGGGAATAATAACATGAAACATCCTTTTTATTTCCACCCCGGGCACTAGCAATGAGGAGGCCCATCATGATGTCCTTGCCGCAGCAGCATCCGGAAGCGGAGATAAAAAAGAGGAAAGGCAGGAAGTGGCGGAAGTTGGATGATTAAAGCAATGTTTAGCGGCTTACTGGAACCAATTAACAACTCCGACTTAGCAAGCCAATTCCATGTAGCCGGCCCGAAGAGCCAGAAGCCGTGTCAATAACGGGGGCTACTCTAGCAAGGCAGAAGCCGAGCCGAAGGCCAATGACACTAGCTAACCAACTGAGAGAGATACCACAGCAAATAGAGCGACGGAAGCAGCGTAGGAGCGCCGTCAAGGAACAAACGGAGGATGGGAGGAGGGAGGTATTAGACCAGAGGAGCAACTGGGCCTAACCTGCTACCTAACCATTCGTTCCACCCCTATTCCCTCTTTTTGCAATAAATGCCTCTGGTTCCGGAACCGAACCAGGAGTGAAAAGCAGAAATTCATTCTTCGAGCGCATCCGGCCCATGGCTCCGCTGCCAATCTTTATTGATGCGGATCGACTAAGGAAGGGAATCTCTTACCTTGTGGTAAGGAATGAATAGAGATAGGATCAAAAGATCAGTCTTCCATACTCTTTTCATATCTCCTATATGAAATGCGCGACTTCTGTTTGATCCCTGCCGGTCGATCAGGAATACAAGGCGTCGCCAACGCGACCCTGGTTTGATAGGGGAGACAGATTGACTCTTAAGTCTCCTCCTCCTTCATTCGGAAACTACGAACAGAGGAGATCTTGGAATCAATATCTGCCTCTCTCTATCCCATTCCTCCCCGGACAGCGAACCGAAGGGACCTTCAGGAAACTCCTTGTCGTGGGTGGGGGCATTCCGATATCCTTACCCGCTTTATCGAAAAGGCGGTAATCCCACTGAGGCAGTCATCTTTTTTATGTAATAACGATCAATACGGTTCAGTGCCAACCAAAAACTAGTATTGGAAAGAGGGTCTTATTGAATGCGGGACGGTCCGGTCTCGTCTCCCCCATGTTCGGTTCAGCGGGTTCATCAATTCGATCCACCGGTCGAGCGCCTGAAGCAGCTATTGCTCGAGTACCTACATGATAGCATTCGCTCAGCGAAGGAAAGAGCTCTGCTGACGCTTCCTACCCACTCTATATCCGATTGCAAAACTGCTAAAACCTCTTCCTTCCCAGCGGTCTTCTTTCGATCCCACGGTCGCGAACTGCACTTCGAAAAGACCCACGGTTCCGGATAGGAGAGCATAGTTCGTCCGTTCGTAATAAGATGGCCCCGCCGCTGGCCGGATGACCGAATCGGAGATGCCGCCAGAACGAGTTTTCGTAATGGATAGATGTCCGATCGACTGCGATTACTGAAGCGATAACGCGAAGGGTTGGGCTGAGAAAGACGGAATAGTGGCATACATCTATTTGATTCATCGATTCCCCAACATGAGAAAAGGCCAGTTCCTATTCAAGTCGACGTTGACCCAGTCAGTAGTTGGAGGGGAGAGTAAGATTGACCATGGCTGAGAGGGGGGGGGGGGGGTTATAAGCTCAATTGCTTTATTCGAATCGTCGGCCTTCACTCCTAACTCATTTGCAGTGTTGCAGCGGGAGTGGAATCGGGATTCTTTTCTTAAGGGTATGAACTTATCCTTCGTACTCTCTTCTGTCCAAGATGATTCAATAGCTTTCAGGATGAAACTAAGCCTAGGCAAAACAATTGAATGTATTTCCAAAGTGCTTTTTTCGTTTTTTATTTATTTTGTAAGCCTTCTCGAAATCATAATCGGGATATGAGGGATCGGTATCATCACAATCTGCAGAATAGTCTAAATCGGCATCCAAGTCCGCTAAAGCTTCAAAGTCCGCAGGTATTAGCTATCGTTCTAGAGGCATATCTCTTTAATTTAAGAACCCCCTTTTTTTTTCTTTTCTCTTAGAGCCTTGATTTTTCCCTCTTTTTAAGAGCTATAGCACGAGGAATTATTGTTACAAAATCTCCTGTATCTTAGTGAGCATGTTCTCTTTTACACTCACAGCTAAGCTAGTATTTGGATTATACCTTCTCCGTCAAAGTACTACAAATGTTCCAATCTAATCTATAATTAATGGAATAACGTTATTTTGGAATAACGATTTTCTATTCATCATAATATGAAACGAGGATTTAAAAGAGAACTTCCTAATATAATATAGAACTGACTTCGCTTCTTTATACAGGGAATACAACCTTGGGTTATCAGTGATCCTCAAACCCCTCATCCCCTTTTCCTAAACAAATTCCCTTTCTCTGCTTTCGAAGGTGCCAAATAGGATAATCAGGGCGGGGCTCTCGTTTGGTACGCTTTCTTTACGCTTTACTTAGTAAACTTAGTTTAAGGTTGGTGCTCTAAGAAGGACTCTTCTTTTGCTGGTCCGCTTTCTTGGCCCGATCCAGCTCCAGTTCCTTTGGTTGAGATTGACGAGTCCTAAGTCGAATAAGACAGGGCGCTCCAGCTGCGATTGATTGATTCCCTTCTTTTGCCTGCCTTTCGCCGACCACTAAGGAGACCGGGGGATGGGACTCTCGACTTAAGGCTTTCGTTCGGTTAAAAATCTCCCCCTCGACTAGTGATTAGGCTCGTCTCATATGAAAAATCGGGGAAGACAATCAAGTCCACTTCCAAGCCAGTCGCCATCGGAAGCAGGAAAGAGTCACTCTCCGGAGAAGACAACATTGAATAAAGGATTTTCAAGAGGGCATGGCATCCTATGTTGAATAAGATGAAGCGGAATCTGGAGATTATGGGAAGGGTAATCCAAGGGAGATTGCCTCATGGGAGTTCGGGTTCTGCATGCCTTCTTTCGGGTGTCCCTGCCTGTGCAGCGGTGGCTGTTGTTCTTGGTGTTCCATCCGTATATCCATCCTTTCAAGCGAATGAGTATACGAACCAATGGAGAAGAATCCGAGCGATCGAATGACTATGAAAGACGGGAGCGAAGCACGAATGCAACAATCTACAGAGTATCTATCCCTCGCCCAACTACGTCCAGTAGCTTTGATTCCATTAATAGCAATAGGTCTTTCACATACAAGGAAAGAGAATAGGCACCGATAATCCGAATCGGAATAGAAGTCAGTAATAGAAGCAATCAGTAGAAAAGGAATCGGCAAACAAAGGCATTGGAAATCATACTTGGCACACCAGCCAGCGGGTCATAGTTCTATATATTAGAAATCACCATCATTAGGAAACCCGACATCGACCACTTACCTTCACTTTCCTTCTCTACGCCTCTGTCTTCCGCTTGATGAACTGAACGAACAAGATTCAAAACGGATGCACGCGCTAGCGCAACAAGCAACGGCTTTGAATCGCTTGCTCCAGCGCGCGCGTTAGCGCAGGCAAGAAAAGGCCTGACCCTAATATTATAGTAGCGTAGCGTTAGCGCAGGCAAGAAAACGGCAGCGCGCTAGCTTTAGCATCCGTTTTGAAGCTTGTTGCGTCAGCGCTCACTCCGTTGCTTGTTGCGTAGGCTTTCGAGCCAGCAAGCAACGGCTGGATTCAAAGCCGTTGCAGCAAGATTCAAAACGGATGCACGCGCTAGCGCAACAAGCAACGGCTTTGAATCGCTTGCTCGGCTGCGCGTTAGCGCAACGGCTTGAGCGCTAGCGCTCAATCCGTTGCTTGTTGCGCTGTAGTTTTGAATCACGGGCGCGCTTCGGCTTTGCAGCCGGAGCTTGCTGGATTGAAGTCATGAACTGAAGAACCAAGATCAAGATCATTTTTCCTTAATCGGAATCAAAAACAGCTGGGTATACTACTGGTCTTGGTGCTAGATACACCGCTACTGATGCTGGTGGATCCGGTATTGCAGCTGCTGGACGATCTGGTAATGGACTTGGTCTAGCTACCTCCGTGACTTCTTCTACTGGTGCTACTTCCCCTGCCATTGGTGGTGCTAGTGAAAGGGCTGGTGCTGCAAAGCCTGGTTCATAGTCGGGTGAGAGGAATGAAAGACTATGGAGAAGAGACCGCGGGTACGGATCAACGACTGCTGCTAGATCAACTGCTGCTGGACTAACAGAATCTTCTTATGCTGAACCGACTGCTGCTCCTGGAACTGCTCGTGCACCTCTAACTGCTCGTCGTGCTACTGGAACTACTGCTACTGGATTAACGTTTCAACGTGTTTTAGGGCTATGACTAGAAATGAGGGTCTGTTCGATCTGCCGCTCGCTCTAACGGTATCTGGATCAGCAGTATCTGTCGTTAAAGGTAGTCAAACGGTATGACCGCCTGGGCCGGGCATAAGTAGCCACCTAAGTAGTATGGACATCATTAAGTAGATAGTCGTTCTTACCCACAGAGGTCTTATGTTGGGTATTACCATGGATGGGAAGGATTATGAATTTGGTGATCGTTAGAGGGATGAAGATCTCGATGATTCAGATTATGATCTCGATCTAGTCGACTCTGTTGATTCAGTAGATCCGGCCGGTTGAACGGTTTCTAGCAGCACCAAAAGCAGCGGTAGTGGGAAGGGGGTGAAAGTCTATATCCATCTCTGGCTGTTGGTTCAAACAATCCTGATTTGAACATCCAGATGAGGGGGAAGAACCCTAGCTTCTCTTCTCTGATCCACTATTGTATTTTCGGATCCAGCGAAGGCAAAGGCAGCGAAGTCGGTCCCCCTTCTGACTCGAGTATCCAGTGGTGACGGAGAGCAAGCTAACGGCTAGGGAGAGGGATAAACGGAAGCGCTTATTCTACAATTTGCTGTTTATTAGTTTTTCATCTCCTGAGGAGAGCGGCAACATGGAACAGTGTAAAGGTGAAACGACTTGATGAGCTAAGGGGGCGGGATGAAAGCGCAATTTGAATAAGAAGGGCAAAAGACAAAAAGCCACTCTCAGAGGGCAGCTCAGCTCAGTAAGGCAGTTAGGCTCAGTCAGCTAAGGCAGCAGCTGTGACATCTCTAGTTAAGGCAGCTCGGCTTAATTGTATTATCACAAAACAACTCAATACTGCCTACTCAATTTGCAATCTACTCTCACTTTAAAAAGTACTGTTTACTTGTTTTTAAGCTGGTTCGCGTCAGGTTGCAGTTAGCCTTAGCTGGCGTTCCCCCGCTGGGGGTTAGGGTTGCGCTATTTTCATCCTTTCGGTGCACGTTTGCAGCTACTCAACTTACTAATATCTGGCAACCAACTTAAAAACGTGAGTGCGAGGTGACTCGCGCGATACGGCTTTGTTGTGAGCCGTATCTTTGCAGCTTTCGGACCTGGCTTTCGGACAAGTGAACAGTAGTAATGTAAACTAACTCTTCCTCTTCCTTTAGCAGCTGCTTCCCAACAGAAGAAAGAACGTCATGTTGCCGGGGTTTTGGGGGTCAAAGTCTATCTTGTCTTTACTATACGGCATTCGCCTTAAAGCTCTTCCTTTTGCAGCCAGAAAACCAGGCATCTCAAAAACCAAATCGATAAATCAAGAACTCAGTACGCCTTACCATTCTTCTGCGCTTAACTGTTGACTAGTTTTCCAGCTCGGCTTAATCTACTGTCACTAGTTTTTCATCTGCTTTCGGCTTGCGTACAACAAACACTTCTGAACAGACGTCTTTGTCTCAATCAACAGTGAAGTAAGGAGCGGCTTCTGACACTTCCGAAGGCGCAAACAGAGGAGATGAATATCGGCACCGAAGAGGATGAAAATCCACTTTCATACCGGTTAGAGCTGTTAGGGCAGCAAAGACAGTTGGCATTCATGCTAATGCAGCTGTTGTAGCCGCCTTTCAAAGACTAGTAGCTGTATCAGCTCTAGCCGCTCTTGTAGCAAGCTCTGTTAGGGCAGCTCTAGTAGCTATAGTTGCGCCAGTTGGTTAGTAACAACCTCCCTCTTCGGCTAACCTGACGCAGCAAGCAGAGTTCACTACGCGCTAAAGCAAACTACAGCTCGAAAGCAGCAAACTACGGAGCGAAGAAACAAGCGAGAAAACTACAGTGCGCGCTAGCGCACGAAGCATGATGAAAAACGTGAGCAGCAAGAAAGCCGGATGCAACAAGCAACGGCTTTGAATCGCTTGCTCGGCTGCGCGTTAGCGCAACGGCTTGAGCGCTAGCGCTCAATCCGTTGCTTGTTGCGCTGTAGTTTTTCATCATGCTGTTAGCGCAACGGCTTGAGCGCGTCAGCGCTCAGTCCGTTGCTTGTTTCACTTCTCTTTTGACATGCAGAATTTTTACTGTTGAAGAGAAAGCAAAGTTCTCAAGGTTCTTAATAAATTCCGTTTGCCCAATTGAATGAAACCATTGAGAGTCACCTTCCTTAATAGTTTGCATGTTAGGAAGGGATTGGATATAGCGAAGACCATGCAAAAGGGCTGACAATTCCGTGAAAGTAGCATCCTGAATGCCAAGGGAGCCGCCTTGCATTCGGAAAAAAGAGGATCTCATTGACGTAACTCAGTTGAAAATAAACCCTCCATTGTCGTATATGAGCAAGTGTCCTAGCTCCATTACGACACATAAAAATAAGTATAGAGGCTTGCTTCGGCGGAACCCTTTTTCGTCGTTACAAGGTTTGTTTGCATGCCTCCTTGAAATGGCTCAGGGTGAGATTAGAAAAAGAAAAATAAACGCCCTCATGTGCGAAGCTGAAGTAAGGGATTGTCCACCTTACTGCTCCGAAATGCAATGGCCCCGTTGTGTAGCGAACCGGCAGAGATGTGCTCCAAATGCACTAACGCCCTAAAGATAGAAGGGGCAAATAACGATATGCTTTACATTGGAAGTCCAGGAGCCTCTCGACACGGGGGCATCGAACTCCTCTCGCCTGGAAACGAGCATACAGTTCGCCGAGCTAAGTAAGCGCCCCGATAATCTTAGCGCTACTTAGGAGGCTCTTCAAGACCTCGACGCCCCAGAGGATAGACTCCTTACTGTCCCACCCCCTAACTGGGAAGCGTTCTCTTCCTTTTTTTTTGAATTTATTGTAGGTTTGGCTTTCTGGGTTCTTAAGTCTGTTGACCTATCTCTTTCACTTGTATTTTTGTTTTTTTGTCATTCATAATTGATCACACGTATAAATGGTCGATTCGATTATTTCTCCCTATCTTCCCTTCATCTCTTATCTATTATCCTACCATGTTTCGCTTGCCATGATTCCTCGGCTTGGTTATTCCGTCCTTCAGCTTTAAACGGGTAAACGGCTCCCTTCTTATCCACGGCGGTTGGCATTATCTTGATCTTATTGAAAGTGCTTAGCTGGATGATAAGGAACCCGAATTAAGAACGTGCCGGTGTACATGGCTTCCCGAAAAGGGCAATCCTATTACCCTGCCTTATCTTTTCGTTTTCCTCTCATACCCAGTTTCGCTTTATGAATCCCAATATAGGCACTGATAGGAACACATGTCGCTAGCGAGTCGGGCGGACGGGACGGGGTCATACGCCACGCCCTTCCCCCACCCGGACCAGAAAGACAGCAAATTCTCCTTTAGGTGCTTCTACTTCTTCCCGTCTAGCTCGCTGCCTACCCGATCAGATTGGTATCTGTTTGTCAAGATGATTTCTGAAATGTGGTTCACCAATATCCAGGTTTGGTACGATTGGTTTGTTTGTGAAAGAGGACCCGGCGAGGCTCTCGAATTCCCGGAGGCGATCTATACCTGTCCCTCCCCTCTCCCTCCGGATGGGCAGTTTTATAATTGCCGGGTGCGTGAATTCGCGTGAACCCATGGCCCTTCATCCATCCCCATTGTTGGATCACTACTTGGCTGAATAGGGGCAGGTTCAAAAGGCTGCGTAATCACCCACGGCCCCTCTCTCCCGGTGAGTAAGGAATTCGATCCTCCTCGTAATCGGAGGCCTGCCTATCTGGCCCAGCTAGAGTCCCGCGAAGACTACTAGGCCATCAAGATCGATGGTTGTGCGCGGCTCCCTCCTTCCATAGTGTCAATACCCTCACTTCTG